TATATTATGTGATATAATATGGAATAAATAATATATATATATATATAATTTAACAAATTTTAAAATAAGAATTAAAATATGAAATATTAAAAATAATATAATATTAATGTGTTTTTTACATTATAACACGAATAATATAAAAAATAATATAAAAAATGGAATCGAATACCATATTAAATGCTCCTTTAATTAATATATCCCTTTTTTTCTAATAGAAATGGAATAGAATAAGACATAAATTTTTTTCTGTTTTTCGGTTATGAATACGGAATGGCTATGAATGCTATGCAATTTGTCCCACCCGCTCTAGAGATAATAACTACAGCCCAGTTTACTCTTCGTTTTCTAATCTTACATTAACTCGAACTATCTTTTCATAATCTCATTCAGTTAGTTTTGATTGAAACTTGTTGTCCATTTATATATATGATTTAACATGCCAACTATTAAACAACTTATTAGAAACGCAAGACAGCCAGTCAGAAATGTCTCGAAATCCCCCGCTCTTCGGGGATGTCCTCAGCGCCGAGGAATATGTACTAGGGTGTATGTGTGACTCGTTCAGATTATATTATAATATGGATGGAACAAAAAAGCAAATGAAAGGAAAGAATTTTTCCAGTATTAATGATCATTACCAGTGAATAAGATAAAATGGAAGAACTCCAGTCACTATCTAAAATGAAAAAGATCTATTCATATGAAATTTATGGTTTCCATTGGTGTAAATCCGATTGATTTAAGATGAGAAAAAATTTCCCATTGGTAGCGAACGTTATCCATTAAGCGGGTAATCTTATTTTTAGGGCAAAACAAAAAAATTATGCTCCCATTCTTGCAAGAACGGACTAACAGGGCCAGCTATCTAGCTAACCTTCAAAATTCAATACCGTTACTGTATAAGTGGATCTCATTGTAAAAGACCTATTACTGGATAATTCATGGGTAGAGCCAAAAAGTTTGAACTGTACAAGTTATCAATAACATTCAGTAAATGAAGTAAAGGGCTCCGGTGTATAGAGAGGACCTCACCGTTTAAGAAATAACCATAGAAACGAAGGAACCCACTATTTCTTTATTCATCTATATTTAAGTTGAATTTACATTTCTTTTTTATTTGTTTGATACACCAATACAATTTCTTATTTTTTTGTCTTGTTTCAAGGCAAAATAAATGTCTAAAAAAAAGAAAAAATCGTGGTCGGGAAGGTTATAGTAGCAAAAGCCATTGGAATTTTTATTTTATACATTGGAAAATTACGTTTTGTTATTAATAGATCGATCAGGAAGGGAAAAAAGAATAACTCAAAGAAAGAAAATCAATTAGTTATTCATCAAAGTTTCATTTATTCAATGACTAGGGTTAGACGAGGATATATAGCTCGGAAACGTAGAAAAAAAAGTTGTTTATCCCGTCAAGGGGCTCATTCAAAACTTACTCGAACTATTGCTCAACAGAAAAGAAGGGCTTTGGTTTCGGCTCAGCGGGATAGAGATAGGAAAAAGAGAGATTTTCGTCGTTTGTGGATCACTCGGATAAACGCAGTAATTCGCAAAAAAGGGCTATACTCTAGTTCTAGTTATAGTAAATTTATAAATGATCTGCGCAAGAGACAATCGCTTCTTAATCGTAAAATACTTGCGCAAATAGCTATATTAAATAGGAATTGTCTTTATATGATTTGATTTCCAATGAGGTCATAAAAAAAGAAGATTGGAAAGAATCCATCCCCCAAAATTGTTTTAATCAAGTTCCCCGGAGAATAAACTCCGGGAGGGTAGAGTAGAAATTAGTCTGATAAAATACAATCCATAAAAAAAATCAAAAAACCTATTCAAAAAAAAATTCCCCGATTTTTTATTATCCTACGACACAGCAATCAAATCTAGATTCTCATATTTTTTAAAACAAACCAGCAACCCATTTTTGAGTTAAGATTAGAATTTGTTTTTGATTCAATTATCAATTGTATAAAGACCTATTTTTTTTTTCTAAAAAAACCTATTTTTTATTTTCGGTTCTAAAATTATCAGTTCTAGTAGTCGACTTGATTCTTTCAAATTTTTTATTTTTGTTTCTAAATTTATCAGTTCTAGTAGTCGGCTTGGTTCTTTCAAATTTTTTATTTTTTTTTCTAAATTTATCAGTTCTAGTAGTCGGCTTGATTCTTTCAAATTTTTTGCGATTATTAATAAAAGGTAACAAAGATAAGATACGAGCTTTTTTTATAGCAAGAGTAATTAATCGTTGTTGTTTCAAGGTCAATCTAGTTACTCGCCTAGATAATATTTTTCCCCGTTCACTAATAAATTCACTAAGTAAATTCGTGTTTCTATAATCAATTCGATCCCCTGGTTTGATCGGGGACAAACGTCTACGAAAAGGTCGCTTGCGTTTAATAAGGAGTCGCTTAGATTTATTCATAGTTTGTTTAGTTTATTCCTTAATATAAAATATAATATACCGAAAATCCTATTTCGGTTGGACATAAAAAAAAATTCGAATTAAGAAATAGGATTTGGTTTGTTTATTTCTATTTTATATATTTATTTTAATTTTATATATTTATTTCTATATATATATTTTTATTTATAAAATTAAAATAAATATATAAAATAGAAATTTGATATTTCTATAATATTTATATAAATATCTAATTTATTTATATAAAATAGAACGAAAATAGTTTTGTCCCCTTCCTTGAAAGAATGATAGGCAGACGTTCGGTTCGATCTATTTCTTTATCTCTCCATGAATTGTATGTCTGTAACAATAGGGACAGAATTTTCGCAATTCCAACCGACTAGGCGTATTGTGTCGATTCTTTTGAGTAATATATCTGGAAATGCCCCTTGATTCCTTATTAACACTCTTTCGAACACAACCGGTACATTCCAAAATAACTTTTACTCGGGCATCTTTACCCTCAGCCATCAACCTAACCTCCTTTGGATTTTTGATTCAAGCCACCTTTCTATTATTATTTTCGTCCCGAAGTGAAGAAGAAAGGAAAATCAAAAAATAGAAGTTTCTAACTCGAAATACAAATACAATTAGAAAGATTTCGTTGCAATCACAATCAATAGAGTAATTATAGTAAATAAATTTAAGAAATACTCCGTAATCAAAAGGTTTCTAACTATATTTCTAATCACAATATCTCATTTTAATAGCCTGTATGATACCTATTACCCTAGATTCACATTTTCGTTTCCACTCTCCCCCTTTTTTAGAGATTTTCATTCGAACCGGATCCCAAGTTTTTATGAGGTTGAATCTACTTTTCGTCTTTCTCCCCTCGAATATTTTTATATTATTAAAATAAGGGGGGATTAATCACAGATAGTTGATTCTATCTCACCCCCTTACCACGTCAAAAACTAGAATTAAAAAAAGGGGAATGTCAGCGCATCTGGGAAAAAACGATTGATTTCTATTAATAGACCGGCTAAAGCCCCAAACCATAGAGTACTTAGGACCGGTGCCGCGGAAAGATATGTTTTTAGATCCCGCATTGAAAATCCTCCTTCGTTTTTTTTCTTTAATGTAATATATAAAAGAAAGGCAATACATATCTAATCTACGATCAGATGCATAGATAGTTTAAAGTTAAAAAAGACTACTTTTGTTTGTACACAAAATCCCTAAGCTAAGTCAAATTAAAATAAATGTACAACGATCCGGTAGATAAAATATTTTTTTTTTTCAGAAAATAGAGTAGCATGCCCCTTCCTGCTGAGCATTCCCGAAAAGTATTTTTTAATTTACGACGGGTTTTTCATATATATCAAAATATTTTTATTATACCTTATATGATATGAGACCAAAAAGAGGAAATGGCAAGATAAATTATGTATATAGGAAATAGCGATGTGGAAAACAAGACAAGGATTCTTTACAATTACACTATAAAAACCAATTGAATTGAAAGGGATGTAGCGCAGCTTGGTAGCGCGTTTGTTTTGGGTACAAAATGTCACGGGTTCAAATCCCGTCATCCCTACCTAATTACTTTTCCTCTGAGAAGTAAGGAGGAATTTCATTTTAATTAAAATCGATTAAAAACAGAATTTCTCATTTTTTTTTATCATACTCTATATGAAGTATATGCATGCAGGATGCAGATGTAGTTTTTTGTTACAAAAAGGTTTCTTTACAGTCTTATCTATTATGATAAGAAAGCGCTCTTAGTTCAGTTCGGTAGAACGTGGGTCTCCAAAACCCGATGTCGTAGGTTCAAATCCTACAGAGCGCGATTCCATTCTTGTTAGGTCGAATCGAATTAATTATCGAATTAGACTGAAATAACTGAGCAGTAATCTAGATTTGACCTCCTACTTTCTCTAATCTACAGGAGGTCAATTAAAAAAATATTTGTTAATTAATCTAATTAATCAAAAGCCCAACTGATCACCACGTCTGTATTGTAAATATGCGGTTACGAATAATCCAGCCAAAGTAATAGGAATTAGACCTAAGACAATTCCAAATAGAAAAACTTCAATCATTTCAATTCCTTTGAAAAAAAAAAAGAAAAAGGTAATATCTATCTCTAAATATTAATCTGAATTGCCCATGAATCTCAATAACCAAAAATTATCAATTGACGCGATAAAGAGCTAAAAAATATATGGAATGCCACATAAAGATTTCTTGAGTTGTTCATTCGATTAACTTCAAATAAGTCCTATCTTACTCAGAACTATAAATAAAACGGAAGTTATAATTAAAGTCAATAGTAAAAAACGCAAAAAATTAATTATCCTAGTTATAGTAGGTATATTAAGCATGAAGGAACTAAATTAAATATGTTCTTTTTTTTTTTAATTAAACTAAACTAAATTTGTGTATATCAAGGTACTTGCCTAAGTTTCCATTTTGAAAGATCGGGGGGAGAATAAGTAAAAATATGAATTCTAAGGAAGGAGTTCAATTGAAAGTTTTTGATTTATCAATTATTAACTATTAGATTATAGATTTCACTAACAAAGATAAAGTAAGAGCGGTAGAAAAAAAAAACGAAAAAATGGAAGCAAAAGGGGGAAGAAAAGATAATAAGAAATGGCATCGAAGTATTTATTTTAGAATATATATATTTTTCGAATAAGTCAATAAACTCAAATTTATATTGTGATTGTGTTGTGAATCTTTTATTGAATCTTTCTAATTTATCTAACTGATTGGAATTTCAGATAAAACTTGTACCTAGTTGTATTACACAATACAACTTGTATATTTTGTAGATATATATTATTGTTATTATAGAATTATATTTCGAATTATTTTATATAATATTTTTATATTATTTAATTTTTGAATATTAGTTTTTTATTTTTTTCCATGGGGAGAGATGGCTGAGTGGACGAAAGCGTCGGATTGCTAATCCGTTGTACGATTCATTCGTACCGAGGGTTCGAATCCCTCTCTTTCCGTTTCCATTAATGACTTAATAGTTGATTTATCTTTCGAATTTTTTCAATCTTTTTGATTTTTTCAAAAAAATTACAAATTATATATAATTACAAATATCAAATAGAATTTTTTTCTATTTTTTTTTTTCATCTATTTTTATTTCTAATTTTATAAAATGAAAAATCAAGTAAAGAAACCCCCCTTTATTCTTCGCGTCCAGGATTGCGTCCTGGATCATTAGATAGAAATCCGAAAATGAAGAGAGAAACAAAGAATATCACTACTGTGTAAACAAAGAGTTTGAGAGTAAGCATTACACAATCTCCAAGATTATTATTATTTTTTTTTTTGAAAAAAGAGAATAGAGAATCTATTTTTATACCGCATATCCTATTTTGATACCGAAAACCAAAGAAGGTAGTTTTTAGAAATCGAAAAGAATTTTTTTATACCCACCTGTGGAGGATCACAATAAGGTTTTTCATTCACGGAAAATCAAAATAGTTAGAATGGTAAAAGGAGGCGATCCGAATCGCGGTTATCCAAGAATTCTCATGTTTGAATCAAGAGTTCATACTGTAAGATTTGTCTGATCTTATCAATTATTAGTATTCGCATCATTTTTCTCGAAAAAATCATTCATTTTTCTAGGACAAGATGAAAGATTTCATCGAAAGCTTACAGCAGCTTGCCAAACAAAGGCTAAGAGAAAAAAGAGTACAGGTATGACTGGCATAAAATCTACGATTGGACTCAAAAAATCGTAGGCTTCAGGTAATTTTACTAAGAAAAAACTACTCGAATAAAGGGCAGAATTAAGACAGATCAAACTTAAGATATTAAGCATAACAGACATTTTGTTTTTAAGATAATTGTATTTTGATTGAGTTCTTCATAGAAGGAAAAAATGAAGAAAATAAAAAAAGAAAGATCAAAAATCCTTCTTTTTTTTTTTGAACTTACTCACTCAACCAAAAAACTTTCCATTCTCTTTTGAGAATAGAAAAAATTCTACTTTACATACAATATCTTAATGTAATTATATGTAATGATCAATAAATTCAGGATAATTCTATATCTACATGCGTCAAAATACTAACAATAGAATCTAATTTTTTCTTTAGCTATTTTGGCTGGAATTGACGAACAATCAATAACAACATTAGTCTTTATTAGTGTCGAATAGAAATCAAAGTGGGGCGTGGCCAAGTGGTAAGGCGTCGGGTTTTGGTCCCGCTATTCGAAGGTTCGAATCCTTCCGTCCCAGAGTAAGGGCATGTGTAATTCTAGTAAATAATTCAAATTGTATTTTTACGTTTCTAAAGTGTAATATTGGATAGAATTTGATTCTTTCCGCTAATTATTCTAACCAAAATGAATCTTATCTTTTTTTAAATTTCACAAATTCACAAAAAGGGATGATAAGTGTTCAAATGCCGCGCAGATACAACTGAATCTGTTGGGGATTTAGGCAAGATGGGTTTATAAATTACACGAATTTGAATTCCAAAAAAAGGGGGTGTCATATACCCGGCCCTCATATTCATATAGAATAGAAGGAAGTTTGTTATTTTTTTATTCATTCCGGGAAAAGAAATTGTATTTTTCCAATCGATTTTTTCATTTTTATTGTTTTTATTGGATGTAAAACAAATTGGAATTTTTTTTCATTATTGAAATTGAAAAAAAAAAAATGAAAAATAACTTAATATATATTCTAAATCTTATGTGCCGACTGTCCTAACTGAACTAATGACTATTCATGATTCTATAACTTAATCAACCGCATAGCGGTTCCAAATTCGAGGAATGTTATGGTAAAACTTCGTTTGAAACGATGTGGTAGAAAGCAACGTGCGACTTGAAGGACATGATCTGTTGTGGATTCTTATATCCACCATTCTATAATCTAATTAAGGGATGCTCTTGACTCGACATCCTTTGTTCTCCTCCACTCGAACCCGCATTTTTTGTTGGGGTGTGATGGAAATAGTACATGATGGAGCTCGAGTAGAAAGTATTGATTCATTTCTTAAGGGGAAAGGGTCTAGGGTTAATGTTAATCAATAAGTTGGAACAACTTCGTAAGTATATCTTTGACAGAGATACCGAAAGGACCCCAATCAGGCAAGTTTCAAATCTTAAAGGAAATTTTGTTGGGATTGATAAAACCTTTTCGATAAAAATTATATATATCGTGTGGGAATCCGCCGTTCATATGATTCTTTGATAGAAAGAAATAACAAAAAGGTATGTTGCTATCATTTTTGAAAGGATTAAAAATCAACGAAGTAAGGTCTAAACCTAATGATTCAAAACAAAGATAAAAGATTCCGGAACAAGGAAACATCCTTTTATTTTCTATTTTCATATTGGATTGTCGCACCAATTAACAATTGGATTTGAATCAGAATGCAGAATTCAAATCGATTCTAAATGAGACAAAAAAGGGTATTCGAGACTGCTCAATAAATGAAATGCCAAAGGATTTTTTTTTTTTGGCTATTTGTAAAGTTATTTAACTTGAGTTATGAGTATACAAATGATTTTCTTTTTTTAGGAAAGAAAAAGGACTTAATTCTTCATTTAATTCATTTGATGATTTTATGGACTTTTTTGATTTGCCATTCTAATACATAACTTCGAATCATTTTTCTCGAGCCGTACGAGGAGAAAACTTCCTATACGTTTCCAAGGGGGGTTGCCGTTGATCTAATCTATCCCAATGAGCCGTCTATCGAATCGTTGCAATTGATGTTCGGTCCAGAAGAGAGGGAAGAGATCTGCGAAAAGTGGGTTTTTATGATCCAATAAGGAATCAAACTTATTTAAACGTTCCTGCTATTCTATATTTTCTTGAAAAAGGCGCTCAACCTACGGAAACCGTTTATGATATTTTAAAGAGGGCAGAGGTTTTTAAAGAATTTTGACTTACTTAAAGGAAGTTCAATTAATGAAATAAAAAAAAAAAGAGAGAATGAGGTTCTAGCTTGGTATAACTTTTTTTATTCTTCCTTTTCTATTCATCTATTTATGTAGATTTTTTATGTAGTGCCAATCCAACACAAGTTTTTTATGTAGTGCCAATCCAACACAAGTTTTTTTTGTTATACTTAACTTATATTTTTCTCTTTATATTTCAATTTCATAATTTCTATACTATTTCTATTTATTATTAATTATTATTATTAAATTATGAAATGAAATTTTGTTTCTTTTTACACTGTAATTGTAGTAATTGTATTTTTTATATTGACAAGAGTGTATTGAACAAATATAATTAATTCAATCGTGAAGTAAAAATCAATAAAAAGTGGTATGTCTTCTGCCCAATACATAGGTTTTTTTTTACTTTATTCAAGGATTCGTTGAATTTGTTGCGATACAAAATTTGTATTCAAAAAAAAGGGATAATATTTTGTCTAGAAATGCTTTTTATTTTATCTAAAAATTTCTTGTATTGTCATCTGATCTCTTTGTTTTTATGTTCAGAATCAATTAGAAAACTTTGTTTGTTGGATTTATTGCTAATTCAAGATTTTGATTACAGATTACAATCAAAGTTTTTTATTTGAATTTTATTTTGATCCCGATTGTATCTACATAACATATCTATTTTGGGGGTTGCTAACTCAACGGTAGAGTACTCGGCTTTTAAGTGCGGCTAGGATCTTTTACATATTTGGATGAAGCAAGGAATTCGTCTACATCATCGGTAGAGTTTATCAGACCACGACTGATCCTGAAAGGAAATGAATGGAAAAAAGAGCATGTCGTATCAATCGAGAATTCGGAGAATATTTCATTCGTACCAAATCGGTACCAAACATTTTTTGAATTGAACGAAATGAATTCGGAAGTTTGGTCGATTGAATAAATGGATCGAGCCCTATGGTTCAAATTCTAGGGAAAGAAAGAGCAACGAGCTTATCTTCGTAATTTGAATGATTACCCGATCTAATTAAACGTTAAAAAAAATTAGTGCCTGATGCGGGAAAGGCTTCTCCCACGAGTGAATTATTTCGTTTTTAGTGAATCCTAACTATTAGATTATCCGTTTTCTATATGGAGATGAATGTGTAGAAGAAACAGTATATTGATAAAGATACCTTTCCAAAATCAAAAGAGCGATTGGGTTGAAAAAATAAAGGATTTCTAACCATCTTGCTTTGTTATCCTATAAAAAAACGAATTAGATGGAAAAAAATAGAGAATCCGTTGATGAATTTATCTGTCTCCGAGGTACTTATTATTTCAGAATAGAATACCTTGTTTTGACTGTATCGCACTATGTATCATTTGATAATCCAAGAAACCCCCTGCTTTTTTTTAGTTTTCGGTCTAATTTTAAATGGAAGAATTCCAAAGATATATAGAACTAGATAGGTCTTGGCAACACAACTTTTTCTATCCACTTATCTTTCAGGAATATATTTATGGATTTGCATATGATCATGGTTTAAATAAATCTATTTTGTTGGAAAATGCAGGCCACAAGAAATACAGTTTACTGATTGTAAAACGTTTAATTACCCGAATGTATCAACAGAATTATTTGATTCTTTCTGCTAATCATTCTAACCAAAA